TTATCCATAATCAATATCTTAATTAGCTTAATTCGATAGTAAGATTGTTTTTTAATTCAAATGACATTTGAAATTCAAAATTTCCCTTTATTTACTATATCTATATTTAGTAATTTAATAATATTTTCTACTCTAATTCTATAACTTTACTATTCAAATAAATTCTTAATTATTATAATTATTATATAATATATAATTTTATTACTATAACCTAAACCTAGTAAGTAACTTAGAATCTTATTGTATAATCTTATTATATATTATATACATTATAATATTCGAAAAAATGGAATTCTAAATAATTATAATTTTCTTATAATTATTTATAAATTAATTAATTTATAATTAACGAAATGATTAGTTATAGCCATTAGATTAATTATGTCTATTAATTAAATTCTATTTATAATAATAAATTTAAGAAAAAATTTACCTTTTAGTTCTTTTTAGTTATGTTATAAGAGGTTTGCCCTAAGAAAAGGATAAGAATAAAATGAGAAAGAAAAGTTAAATCCCTATAAATGCAATCCAGATCATACTGAAACATTCCTGTGTTTTCATTCGGAAAGGCGAAAGCTAAGACAAAAAAAAGAATCGACCGTTCAAGTATTCAAAATTACCCGCTAAAAATGACCGAAATCGGGGCATGTTTGCCTGTATCATATACATAATAATAGATTTATGTATAAAACTATGTATATTATTACACTATATAATATAGTTAGATATCCATATATATTGAATTGAATTTCGGATACAGAAATGATAGAATCTTTTCTGATTGGACCAAAATGATAGAATCTTTTCTGATTGGACCAAATAGGAGTTTACGATAGAGATGAAAGTAGATAGACACGAAATCAAAAGTAGGAGAAAACGCTTTTCAATAGGGGAACTGCTATCGAATGAATTCAATGGTTTCGGCATAATATAAATGAAAGAAAAAGGAGGGCGGTATCATAATAAGATACTAATCACAAAAAAGGGGGATATGGCGAAATTGGTAGACGCTACGGACTTAATTGGATTGAGCCTTGGTATGGAAACCTACCAAGTGATAACTTTCAAATTCAGAGAAACCCTGGAATTAAAAACGGGCAATCCTGAGCCAAATCCTGTTTTCTGAAAACAAACAAAGGTTCAGAAAGCGATAATAAAAAAGGATAGATAGGGATAGGTGCAGAGACTCAATGGAAGTTGTTCTAACAAATGGAGTTGGCCACGATGCGTTAGTAAAGGACTCCTTCCATCGAAACTCCAGAAAGTATGAAGAATAAACGTATATATACGTACTGAAATACTATCTCCAAACCAAATGATTAATGACGACCCGAATCTTATTTTTTTATTTATATAAAAAAAGAAAGAATTGTTGTGAATCGATTCCAAGTTGAAAACAGAATCGAATATTCATTGATCAAATCATTTACTCCATCGTAATCTGATAGATCTTTTGAAGAATTGATTAATCGGACGAGAATAAAGATAGAGTCCCGTTCTACATGTCAATATCGACAACAATGCAATTTATAGTAAAAGGAAAATCCGTCGACTTTAGAAATCGTGAGGGTTCAAGTCCCTCTATCCCCAAAAAGTCCCATTGGATTCCCTAATTATTTAGCCTATGCTCTCATTTCGTTAACGGTTCAAAATTCGTTATGTTTCTCATTCATTCTACTCTTTTACTTTACAAATGGTCTGAGCGGAAATTTTTTTCTTTTCACAAGCCTTGTGATATATAGGATACACGTACAAATGAACATCGTTGGGCACGTAACCCCAATTGTAAATTTTAATGATTAACAATACATATTATTACTTGTACTGTACTGAAACTTACAAAGTCTTCTTTTTGAAGATCCAAGAAATTCCACCAAGACCTGGATAAGGCTTTGTAATCCCCTTTTCGTCTTTTTCATTGACATAGAACCAAGTCCTCTATTAAAATGAGGATGGTGCGTCGTGAATGGTCGGGATAGCTCAGCTGGTAGAGCAGAGGACTGAAAATCCTCGTGTCACCAGTTCAAATCTGGTTCCTGGCACGTGATTTATTTGTATGAGTATCTATTCTACAAATTAATTGATATGGGTCGACATCCATATTCATTAATAGTATAGATCAGGATACATATTTATCCATCTAAGTGTAAGTGTCTGGAGATATACCCTTTTTTTTTTATTTAGAAAATGTTTATAGATGAGTAAAAGGTCTATGTATATTTCTATGTATATAAAGTATGTAAAAGAAATAGATTTTGTTTACTCTTCTTTTTTATTTGTTCATACCGTGTCTCCTCTCGTTCAAAAAGAACGTTAATACTTCCTATATATTCCAACGGTAAATTAATTGGCTGAAAGCAAGACCCAAAAGTCTAGTCTAGGGAAGTTGAAGGGTGCGAATAGCCAAGATTCATCTCAGATATAGTACAAATAGAATCTGATCCCCTTTCATTCATTTCTTTAAATTTTCTTTTCATATTCTATTTCTTCATTTCCTCCT